TGATCGTAAATAAGAGGATTGTTTATGAAAAAAAACTAATACAAATTCACATTCAAATATATAAGAATTATATAGGAATCGAAAAAATCTTTTATTTTCTTTTGAAATTGAAATCACGTAAATAGGTTTTTTCGGAGTAATGAAACTATTCGAATTATGATATTCGTGGAGAAAGAATCGCAATAAATGCAAAGAGGAAACATCTTGAGTCCAGCATTGAAGTATTTGAACCAGGATTTCCAGATGGATGGGATGGGGTATTAATATATCTGACACATAATTTAAATGTGATGATTTATCCTCTAAGAAGGGAAATATTGAATGAATAGATCGCAAATTTTGTGATTTAGGTATTTCTTTTTCTTCGAGGGAAGATCCTAATCGCAGTAAAAATGGAATTTCCATACTGACTGCAAAACCTTCTGATATCATTTGAGAATAAAAAAAATTGTTGTGTCCAACGATTCGATTTTGGTTCGAATCATCAGCTGAATAAATCAAATAATTCTGTTGATACATTCGAATAATTAAATGTTTCACAAGTACTGAACTAGATTTATTGTCATAATCCAAAATTTCCACAAAAATCGAACCATTTAAACCATGATCGTGAGCAAGTGTGTAAATATACTCCTGAAAGAGAAGTGGATATAGGAATAGGAAGTACCTTTGCCTAGATCCATCTTTTTCTAAATATCCTTGTAATTCTTCCATTTTCATTTCTACTTAAACAGAAAGCAAGGGGCATTTCTTGGGTTATAAAATGATACATAGTGCAATATGGTCAGAACAGGATATGTATTATGTATGTATATAGTACAGTAAGAAATATATACCCCGAGGACAAGGAATCCAATCAACAGATTTTTTTCTCTCCTTTTCTATCCAATCGGTTTATATTTATTTATATTTATATTCGTTAGTAGAAAAATCCTTTATTTTTGCAACCTGATTGCTCTTTTGACTTTGGAATAAACTTTCTTTATCAGTATACTATTTCTTCTACACATCTGTCTCCAACTAATATATTATATATTATAGTTTATTATAGTTAGGATTCATAAAAAAAAGGAATCAATGGTTCACTCTCAGGAGAACCCTTTCCCTCATCAGGTACTAATTAATTTTTAACATCTAATTAGATCGGGTAATTTAATTATTCAAATTTAAGAACATAAGTTCGTTTCTTTTTATTTTACCCGAATTGGGCCATAAGACTCTATCCATTTAGTCACTAGACCTAACTCTAAATTGAGAATCAATTTTGTACCCTTCCAAAAATAAAAACAATATATTTTGTAACGATCCGGTAAGGATAAATTCAAAAAATTCTACTTAAAAAAAAATGAAAATTCCAAATTTCTTAATTTTATTACGACATGCTGTTTTTTCCATTCATTACCTTTCAGGATCAGTCATGGTCTTATAGACTCTACCAATAGTCTAAACGAATTCGTTGCTTCATCCAAATGTGAAAAAAGATTATAGTCGCACTTAAAAGCCGAGTACTCTACCGTTGAGTTAGCAACCCGGATAAATATAATTCGTAAATACGATCGAAATCCAAAAAGATTAATTGAATTGCACTGTGCAACCCCGACAAAACATTGAACTCAAAAAAGAAGAATGTTCTAATCAATTAGAACCACCAAAATACCAAAATGGGCGAATCCGATTAAATTAAAAAACAACAAAAAAATTCCTAACAAATTCCTAATAGAGATGTCAAAATTGACAGACTTATCCATTTTTTTTATTTGATTTTCATTAATCAAATACGCCTTGTCTTCTATAATTAGAGAGTAAATCCGTCAAACCATCACATCATTTGGCTGAAACCCAATCAATATGGGGTGGGTGTAAACAGATCTATTTATTTATGATCGAATTAATTATATTTGTTCAATACACCATTGTCAATATCAATGGAATGTTGAGAAAACAAATCAAATTAAGTAAATCAAATAATGACTTGTGTTTATTGGATTGGAACGACTAAAATAATAAATTGGATGGGAAAAAATAAAGAATAGGAAGAGCAAAAATATCGGATTTATTCAATTAATAGAGATACAATAAACAAGATTAACTCCCTTTTTTTAATTCCACTAACAAGAAAAAAAAAATATGAATAGAGCAAAAAAAAAGGAGGAAATAATTACACTAATTACACAAAGATAAATACTAGTTACTCCCACCCCTTTACTCTTCACTTCAAATTTGAACCTTTCAATTTATATATTGAAATATACTAACGAAGTCTGTCTAGTTTATTGATTGTGACTAACCCTAGATTCTTTCCCCTGAGAAAAAATCAATACTTTCTTTTCTGTTCGAGCTCCACAATGTACTATTTACAATCCAACACAAATTAATTAGGTTCCTGATAAAACAGAACAAACTATGTCGAGCCAAGAGGATCTTAATTCTTATAGAAGATTAGAAGATGGCGAATATAAAAATCAATCGACAGTCGATAATGTCCTTCAAGTCGCACGTTGCTTTCTACCACATTGTTTTAAACGAAGTTTTACCATAAAATTTCTCTAATTTCATAATTTCATTAGAACTGATATAGAATTGATTCAATAATATGTAATCATAAATGGTCATTGGCTCAACTAGTATATAAAAAATAGTACACATTTTCTATATTCTATATAATAGATATATAGTATCTATCCAGAAAAGTTTTAGAAAGAATCCAATTTATTATTTATTAACCCCCATATTGTATCATATGAAAAATAAACATTTCTAAAAAAACGAATAAACAAGTTTAAGACTTATTTTATTTATATCTTTAATAGATTGTTCGGTAAGGTAAATCCTTACCTTAGGGAAGGCTCCATTTTTTTCTCGAGCAAATAAAAAACTATAGACCTCAAACAAAACAAAAGGACCCTTTAGACTTAAAATATAATAGAAAAAGTAATATAATTTATTTTCAGTCCCGAAACAAAAAAAATCTAAGATATTACAATGACTCCAATAACCCGAAAAGGTCATAAATTTTTCAATAGAAATTTTTTAATAATATATAGATGGATATATCACAACTCTTCGAGTACAAAAGGTTCCTATGAAATAAAAAAATTAAAGAATCCCTCCGACTTCAACATCATAATTTGAAATTCCAGTCATGACTGAATGATATTTCTAAGTCAATCAACAAATGGATACAATCACAATGAGTAGATAAAGATTTTTAACAGATATTTCATTCACTAAATAGACGCAAACTTTACCATATCCAATTGAATTATCAATGATTTGATTTAAAGTGGGAAGGTAGATTGAAAATCTAATTTATTTGTTTTCATAGGTATGAAATATAAAGGGTTTTGTGTAAGGTAAGATTAAGATCGTTATTCTTTACATATGAAATAAAAGAAAAAACCTGAATCATAGGAGTATGATACTTTCGTATCCATCATATACAACAAACAATTGTTACCGAAGGTAATCCTGGATGGTTAAGGAATCGCGAATACTTTTCACTTAACTGAATGTTGTTAATGAGATAAAAGACTACAATAACAATGCATAGCATCACAGGCCTTGTTTATTCATTTTATACGTTTATTTCGGATTCCAGAATCTTCTCATCAACTCCATCATCAATTTCAAATATATTGAATATATAAATATCTCAGTCAACACACTAGACTGATTTACAATTATTGATTTAAACCCCTTTTTTTATTCGCATTTTAGACTGGATTATATTTGTGAGAAAGCAAATGAAAGAAAAGATATCATTCTGAGAATTTTTCTTAGAATTCAGAAACGATCTGGGACGGAAGGATTCGAACCTCCGAGTAACGGGACCAAAACCCGCTGCCTTACCACTTGGCCACGCCCCATTTCGATTTTTATTCGACACTAATAAACACTACTAATGATATTGGTTATTCGTCAATTCTAACTCAAATATCTATCATATACATTGTCACTAGGATTCGATCGACACATATGATATAGAATAAAAAAAAGATTGATTGATCATTACATATAATTCAATTAAGATATTGTATGAGAGTATAATTCCTTATTAATTATTTTTTTCGGAACGTAAGAAAAGATTTTGAATTTGGGAAAGTTCGGAGAAAAAAGGATTATTTGACCTTCTTTTTTTATTTCACTTCTTAGGAAAAGGAAAATAAGTAAATCAAAATCAAATTATATCATTTACAATAAGAAAATGTTTGTTATGCTTAATATCTTTAGTTTAATGTGTATCTGTCTTAATTCTGTCTTTTATTCGAGTATGAGTGGTTTTTTCTTCGCCAAATTACCCGAGGCTTATGCCCTTTTCAATCCAATCGTAGATGTTATGCCCGTCATACCTCTACTCTTTTTTCTCTTAGCCTTTGTTTGGCAAGCTGCTGTAAGTTTTAGATGAAATCTTTAATACTTTCCTAAATTCATGATTCATTCGAAAAAAAAGATTTGAAAAATGGATAAGATCAGATATGTCTTATATTACTCGATTCAAAAAGATAAATTATTGTATATGGAATTAAAGAACCCTGGTTGGTGATGAATTTGAATTAGCTTATTTCCTCATTTCGACCTTAGGACGGGCAGCACTTTATTAGGATTAGGTCGCCACAAACAATACCTAATTGTGGATATGATAAGAAATTTTTGGTAACAAAAGAATAAGAATCTTATTAGAAATTAGAAAAACAAAATTCGTGAAATTTTCTTTTTATTTTGGCGTGTAAAAATAGTATATATGGTACAAAAATAAGTAATCTATTCCCCTTTTCAAAAAAATGATCTTATTCTTATCTTGGAGATTGTGTAATGCTTACTCTCAAACTCTTCGTTTACACCGTGGTGATATTCTTTGTTTCTCTCTTCATCTTCGGATTCTTATCTAATGATCCGGGACGTAATCCTGGGCGTGAGGAATGAAAATAAGAGTTAGTCTTTCTTTATTTTTTTTTTCGGAATTTTTTTTCATATTATCTATTCCCTAGATTTCCTTTTAATTCTTAGTTAAATCTAGGGATCAGGATTTTTTTCGAATTCAAAACTATCAAGTGATCATAAGCAGCGGAGAAAGAGGGATTTGAACCCTCGGTACGAATAACTCGTACAACAGATTAGCAATCCGTCGCTTTAATCCACTCAGCCATCTCTCCCAATTAATTTTAATCTAATTTGCAAAGTTTTTATTTGATATGTGAAGTAAAGGTTTATAAAAATCCTAGTTTTAACGATATAGAAATAGAAAAAAAATAAATGATATCTACAAATTTGATCAGCAATTAAATTTTGATCAATGATTCGAAACAGATATTCCCAATAGAAAGGATACCTTACTTCTTTTATTTTGTACAAAAGTTTCTTTTATTCCCCAGCCCGGTTAAATACTGGCTGGGCCAGAGTACTTCTTTTGATCCAATGAATCATTCATAGATCCAATGGTTTTATTTATATTTATATATTTCTATTTTTCATTTATATTTATATATTTCTATTTTTTATATATTTATAATATATAATTTAATAATATAATTCTTATATTATTATTTTTTTTTATTCTTTTTTTTATCAATTTACTTTACTTACCTGAAAAACTGTAATAAACAACATACATCATACATAGTCATATATATTATATATTAATATTAAAATATGAAAATGAAATTAAACAATATCCTACATACAATATCCTATATTAAAATTAAGCTAAACACACATGTTTCTACAAACACATATTTCTATAATAGTAGAAAAAGACATTTATTTACTTGCTCAAAGGATAAGCTTTATTTAAACACTTGAGATCCAATTGAACCAAATTCATAACATAAGATCTGAAGTTGAAAATCAAATTGAAAAAAAAAGAACCACATATATATATAGATATAGAATTCATCATTTTTATGGTCTAGCTTCAATAACTTCTTCAGGTCGGGGCTCCCAGTAATGATTAATGACTTCCCGGCAAATAAAAACCTTCTCTTCTTTCTATTAAGTTAAGGTATTTAAATAAGCTTTCTGCTATTATTCGGGCGTTGCCAGCGTACACGTAAACACATGATTCTGATCCAATTTGGATTGCGTCTCTCTCATTCTTTTTTTGTTCGACAAACGGTCCATTTATATACAAAAATATATGTTGTAGCGGGTATAGTTTAGTGGTAAAAGTGCGATTCGTTCTTTTAACTCCTTAAATGGTTAAGGGTTCCTTCAGTTTTTTTATATTCCGATCAAAAACTTTATTTAAAAATAAAAAGGGTTTAATCCTTTACCTTTCAATGGCATATTTTAAGAATAATATACATTCTCGCGATTTGTATCCAAAATTCAATAAAAAAAATGTATTATGGAGTCGCGAAGCATAATTTTTTTAGTTGGATCAACTCTTCTCTTCCAATTTTGAAGAATAAGTATGAGTATTAAGTATGAGTAAAGGATCTATGGATAAAGATCCAAAAGTTTATTTCCAATCGTAACTAGATCCTCAATTTTGTTGTTGTAAAAGAAAAATTGAAGCCAAATAGCCAGAGAAGGACGGTTTTAGTTTACTAAAACCGTCAACATATTGTTTGAGCTCGGTGGAAACAAAATTCTTTTCCTCAGGATCCTCCGAGTAGAAATAGGGAACGAAGTAACTAGACTAGACGGATTTGGTATAATCTCCCTACTTTAGAGGGATCATCTAGAAAGCGAGTAGTTTTGGATACATTCAGACAGATAAGCTGACGTAGATGCTATGGATCTCATTTTATTCTTCGGATTTAGGAAGACTCCCCTTTTTTATACATCGTAACTTTTTTATTTCTGTTTTTCGTTTAGGCCTTAGATCCGGAAATATATTGATTTCCCATAAAGGAGCCGAATGAAACAAAAATTTCATATTCGGTTTTGAATTAGAGGTGTTAAAAATGACCAACTAACATCGACTATAACCCCTAGCCTTCCAAGCTAACGATGCGGGTTCGATTCCCGCTACCCGCTCCAAATTTCTTATATACATACATCATCAATTTGAATATGTATCCTTAGTTTTTTATTCCATAAAAATCAATAAATTTATGTGCAATCAGATTTTTTTTTCCGAAAAAAAAAAAGGTAAAGGGAAGAATGCGAAAGAAGAAAATAGGAATAAAAAAGCGTCCATTGTCTAATGGATAGGACAGAGGTCTTCTAAACCTTTGGTATAGGTTCAAATCCTATTGGACGCAATTTTTTCCAACTATTTTTTTATGGCTATGTCAAGAAACCCATTTTTAATGATTCGAATCAGAAAGTTTTCTCAACAATTACTCTTGTGCTGAGGCTAGACTAGGAATAAGAATGAAAAATTTATGTTTGTTCTTGAAGTAGAAAGAGCTCAATTTGTTCCTGAACAGCTCCCTTCAAAAGGGCTTCTGCTTCTTCAGTAAATGTCTTGGTAGAAGATATAATTTCTTTGAATTGAGATTTATTCTTTTTTAAGTAAGTACGTAACTGAACGAGAAATTTCTTTACCTGCCCAAT